GATCCATGAATATTGATATGTATGTTCCATAAAATAAAAAATCCTTTTTATTTTATTCTTTAATTTATTATTTCTTATTCACTGGTTTGTATATATATATTTTTTTTTTTCAAAGGGGACAATAAAAAAGCACGCGATTTCAAACCTAAATAGAAATGTTTTCGAACTAGTATAATCCTTTATAAATCTTTGAAAAGAAATATATATTCAAATAAAAAAATTAGAAGTGATTAAATAATATTACTAAGTTACTGTCAAAAAAAATTATTTGTCTTTTTTTATTACTACTAAATAAAATTTTATTGTGATTTTATGCAGATACAGAAAAAGTGAATTATAATTCCGTATTACAATAATTTATATACATATATTAAGAATAGAACAAAGATTTACACGACAAAAAAATACTTAATATTAATTATATAATAAAAAAAACTTTACCTAAAACAAAGTTATTTGAGTTTGAGTATTTAGGATTGTTAAAGAATGGATTTTCATTATGGAATTTAGTTATTGTCTTCCAGTACACTAAGTGAGCTTTTTTTATTTATATTTGTAAGAAAGATTATTATAATCGATATGTTTTTTTTACATATGATGTGAAGAAATCTTATAATTTTTTTGATAATATAATCTATCAGTATAAATTAATTAAAAATTAAATGAGTACTCTCGTACGGATTTCAAACGTAAAAAAAAAAAGTCAAAAGTTTGGTTTGAAACTTTTGAATGTCTTTTTTGTTTTGAAAATAATATATAATAAAATTTGAAAGAAAAAAATAACTCGATATGGAGTACGAAAGAATAGAATAATAAATGTCTTTGACATCCAATTATACCACTGAAAATTTTTTTTTCATTTTTGAATGGCAGTTCCAAAAAAACGTACTTCTATCTCGAAAAAACGTATTCGTAAAAAAATTTGGAAAAGGAAGGGATATTGGACATCGTTGAAAGCTTTTTCGTTAGGGAAATCACTTTCTACAGGTAATTCAAAAAGTTTTTTTGTACAGCAAAATAAATAAAAAACACTATAATAATTAGAATTAGCCTAACTTCAAAACCAATTTTTTAAAATAAATATAAAACCAAATAGGAACCAAAAGAAGAAAAAAAGACAATATATAGATAAAAAGGAAAGGTTCACATTTTTTTTTAGTTCCAAAAAGGGGATTCGTATTTTCCCCATTACTACCTTGATGCAATAATAAATAAAGATCTTTTATTTCCTCTTAATGAGGAAATAAAAGATCTTTAAATTAATTACTTTATAAATTAATTACTTTAAGTGATCAAAAAATCTTATGTTTGTACTGTTTGTACAATATAAAAAGATACATAAAAAAAAAGATTTTGATAATTTTTTTTCTCTTGAGCACTTAGGAAAATCTAATTTTAGTTAAAATTTCTAAGAGTTTTGAAAAAGTTTTAATTTTTCGAAAAAGCATTTTTTTTATCAGATAAATATAAATGAAAAAAAATGCTAAAGAGCATTTAGAGTTTTGTCTTTGGGTTGAAGTTCCAACTACTTGAATTTAGTTACATTTTTCATTGTATTCTAGAAAAAATATAAAGGACAAAAAGTGAATTTAAATAATTTTAAATAACTCTGATAAAAAAAAAGATCTTAATTGAATTTAAACCCCAATACCTATTTAAAAAAGTTTAAATTGATTAAATCAATTGGAAATTTGAATCAATTGGCTTCTTTATTTAAATTTTAATCTCGACGATTGAATAAAAACTTGTTAGTATTGTTTTGAACAAGTTGCCGCTATGGTGAAATTGGTAGACACGCTGCTCTTAGGAAGCAGTGCTAGAGCATCTCGGTTCGAGTCCGAGTAGCGGCATAAGATCTTATAAAAGAGATATTATAAGTTTTATAATCAAAATAAAACCCGACTCTTTTTCTAAAATCGGGTAAAACCTAGTATTAATTTTTTAATTTTTAACAAATTTTTTATGATTTTTTCAATTTTAGAGCATATATTAACTCATATATCTTTTTCGGTCGTTTCAATTGTACTGACAATTTATTTTTTCACTTTATTAGTTAATTTAGATGAAATCATAGGATTTTTTGATTCATCAGATAAAGGAATCATAATTACGTTTTTTGGTATAACAGGATTATTGTTCACTCGTTGGATTTATTCAGGACATTTTCCATTAAGTAATTTATATGAATCATTAATTTTTCTTTCGTGGGCTTTTTCAATTATTCATATGGTTTCCTATTTTAATAAAAAACAACAAAATCACTTAAACGCAATAACTGCGCCAAGTGCTCTTTTTATTCAGGGTTTTGCTACTTCAGGTCTTTTAAACAAAATGCCTCAGTCTGCAATATTAGTACCAGCTCTCCAGTCCCAGTGGTTAATGATGCACGTAAGTATGATGATATTAGGCTATGGCGCTCTGTTATGCGGATCATTATTATCAATAGCTCTTCTAGTGATTACATTTCGCAAAGTCGGACCCACTTTTTGGAAAAAGAATATAAAAAAAAAATTTTTATTAAATGAATTATTTTCTTTTGATGTACTTTACTACATAAATGAAAGAAATTCTATTGTACTACAACAAAACATTAATTTTAGTTTTTCTAGAAATTATTATAGGTATCAACTGATTCAACAATTAGATTATTGGAGTTTTCGTATTATTAGTCTTGGATTTATCTTTTTAACCGTCGGCATTCTTTCAGGAGCTGTCTGGGCTAATGAGACATGGGGTTCATATTGGAACTGGGATCCAAAAGAAACTTGGGCATTTATTACTTGGACTATATTCGCAATTTATTTACATATTAAAACAAATAGGAATGTTAGGGGTATAAATTCTGCAATTGTGGCTTCGATAGGTTTTCTTGTAATTTGGATATGCTATTTTGGCGTCAATCTTTTAGGAATAGGTTTACATAGTTATGGTTCATTTACATCGAATTAAAGTAACAAACAAAAAGGAATCCAAATTTAAATAAAAAAAATAGCATCTATATCTAACTTCATATAAGTGAAGAAATCTCATTTAGTTTTAGTAGTAAACCATCAAGAACCTTTTGAATCAAGTAGTACAATGATTCAAAAGGTTCTCACAATACAAAGACCAAAGACTTCTGATTACAATTCACTTTAATGCTTTTTTTTATTTCCTGAAAACTATCCATAAAAATAATTAGATAAAATGGATTCGACCTTGTCACTTGCTAATGAGAGCACAAAATCAGGATAAATCCCAATACCAATTATGGGTAGAAGAATAGAGATTGAAAGAAATAACTCTCGGGGTCCAGAATCAAAAAAAGAAAAGTTTTTGACATTAATTAACTTGTATCCATAGAACATTTGGCGTGACATAGATAATAAATATATAGGAGTTAATATCATTCCAATTGCCATTACAAAAATAATTAAAATTTTGGAAATTAAGAAATATTTTTGGCTGGTAATTATTCCAAAAAAAACGATTAATTCTGCAACAAAACCACTCATGCCCGGCAATGCAAGGGAAGCCATCGATAAGATAGTGAACATTGTAAATATTTTTGGAATGGAGATAGCCATTCCACCCATTTCATCAAGATAAACAAGCCTAATTCTATCATAACTCGTTCCTGCCAAGAAAAAAAGTGCAGCGCCAATAAACCCATGAGAAATTATTTGTAAAATAGCTCCATTAAGTCCAGGATCCGTTATAGAACTAATACCTATAATTATAAAACCCATGTGAGATACAGAAGAATAGGCTATTCTCTTTTTTAAATTACGTTGACCGGGAGATGTTGAAGCTGCATAAATTATTTGGATTGTACCGACTACCATCAACCAAGGAGAAAACATAGAATGAGCGTGGGGTAATAATTCCATATTGATTCGAACCAACCCATATGCTCCCATTTTTAATAAGATTCCAGCGAGAAGCATACAGGTACTGTAATGTGCCTCACCGTGGGTGTCAGGTAACCAAGTATGTAAAGGTATAATCGGCGATTTGACGGCAAAAGCAATAAGAAATCCAATATAAAAAAGTATTTCGAGTGTAACAGGATAGGATTGATTAGCTAAGAGTTCTAAATTTAATGTTGGTTCGTTCGAACCATATAAACTTATACCTAAAACTCCTATTAATAAAAAAATAGAACTTCCTGCCGTGTACAAAATGAATTTTGTAGCTGAATACAGACGTTTCTTTCCACCCCACATGGATAAAAGTAGATAAACGGGAATTAATTCTAATTCCCACATGATGAAAAAAAGTAGAAGATCCCGAGAAGAAAATGATCCTATTTGACCGCTGTACATTGCTAACATCAAGAAATGGAATAATCGGGAATCCCGAGTAACTGGAAAAGCCGCTAAAGTGGCTAAAGTAGTAATAAATCCCGTCAGTAAAATCGTTCCTATAGAAAGTCCATCTATTCCCATTCTCCAGTCAAAATCAAAAAAATTGATCCATTTATAATCTTCAGACAGTTGAATTAATGGATCGTCCATTTTAAAATTATAACAAAAAGCGTAGGTCGTTAGAAGAAGTTCTAAGATACAAATGCATATAGTATACCATTTATTGACTTTATTTCCCCTATGCGGGAGAAATAACATTAATGAACCAGCAGATATTGGAAAAACAACAATTATTGTTAACCAAGGAAAATCATTCGTGGTAAAGACAAGATACACCAGGTCCAAAGAACGCGTACTCAAAAAAAATATATAAATAAAAAAATATAATTTAACTTTTTTGAGTACGAGTACTTGTCAATAAAAAAAATAAAATGTATTCTAAATTTATTCAAATGAGGTTTTCGGTAACGTATCAATAAGCTAGACCCATACTTCGAGTTGTTTCATGCCATAAATAAACTCGAACGCTCAAAAAATCCGTTGGACAGGCGGACTCACATCTCTTACAACCAACACAATCCTCGGTTCTTGGAGCAGAAGCTATTTGCTTAGCTTTACATCCATCCCAAGGTATCATTTCTAATACGTCTGTAGGGCATGCTCGGACACATTGAGTACATCCTATACAGGTATCATAAATTTTTACTGAATGTGACATAGGATCAATAGTTTTTTGAATGTCATAAATTTTCAATCTAGTAAACTTCTAACTGAATGATATATTAAAATACTAGATGAAGCAATGATTTCCTTTAATAGAATTTTTGTAATGAATTCTGGCTCAATTGATAAAAAATGGGGCTAAAATACTTTGATTTCTTATATTTTTACAAATATAATCTAGTAGGTCATAACCTATCATATATGCAAATTTCAATCTATAATTTTTTTATTTATGCTACTTATTTAATAAGGTCGATTGATTTATGCGAGTTGATTTTCTGTTACGATAAATTGACGAGACTATAGCTAATCCAATAGCTGCTTCAGCGGCTGCAATTGCTATAACAAAAATGCAGAAAATATCCCCTTTTAGTTGGGAATTATCAAAAAAATCAGAAAATGTTACGAAATTCATATTAACTGCATTGAGTATAAGTTCAAGACACATAAGAGCCCTAACCATATTTCGACTCGTGATCAATCCATAAAGACCGATCAAAAATAAATAGGCACTCAAAACAAGTACATGTTCGAGTATCATTCAGCAACTCCTTATCAATTTTGATTCATTTCAATATGAAAAATAACTCCCATCAACTAGAATATAACAAAAAAGTACGAATAAAAACAATATTAGGTAAAAAAATTTTTCAAATATATATCAAATATAAAAATTGATCCTTAAAATATGAAATAGTATTAAATCAAATTTAATTGAATGAACGGAAAAAACCATAACATACACAAAGTTTTCTTTGGTCTTTACTAATTCGAACATTTTTTATTGACGAGCCACAGAGATTGCACCTATCAAAGCAACTAAAAGAATTATTGAAATGAGTTCAAATGGCAGAAAAAAATCTGTTGATAAATGAATTCCTATTTGTTGACTATTACTTATTAAATCTTGCTCTAGAATCTGGTTTAATCTTGTAGTCCAAATAACCCCGTACCATGACGTATCGAGAATAGTAGACATTAATAAAAAAAGAATAGTTGTACAAACCAACGAAGTAATCCCATTCCCAACGGTCCACAGATTGAAATCTGTGGAATATTCTGACTCATTCATGAACATCACAGCAAATATGATTAAAACATTTATGGCCCCCACGTAAATAAGGAGTTGTGCAGCAGCTACAAAATGGGAATTTGATAGAATATACAAGAAAGATATACAAACAAGAACAAATCCTAAGGAAAAGGCTGAAAATATTGGGTTGGGAAGTAATACCACTCCCAGACCTCCTACTATAAGACCGGATCCCAGAAAAACTAAAAGAAAATCATGTATTGGTCCAGGCAAATCCATTATATTATTAAAATAAGAAAAAAATCGAAATCCTTTTCATGACCTTATTAATTTAACCAGGAAATTTGTTTTTAATATGTTTCTAATAGAGTGAAATTAGAATCTAATGGATATGAATTGATGTAGATACAATTATTAGACAGTTTCTCTTTTTTTATTCTAAAGTGTATTTTCAACCTATCTATTTCAAGAAAGTAATTACGAATATATTATATTAAAAGAATGCGCCTTAATACTTAATATTATTATATAAATACAATACAAGTTTTTCATTAAATTCTTTATATAATTCAACAATTTTGAATTCTTTTTTTAATCAAATTAAAGGGTTTACCCCATTTTTTGTTTGAGGTGAATTCAAAATTGTTCGAATAGTGTAATCGTCAATTACTGACATTGGTAAACGACCCAAAGCTATTTGATTATAATTCAATTCGTGACGATCATAAGTGGAAAATTCATATTCTTCAGTCATTGACAAACAATTTGTTGGACAATACTCAACACAATTACCACAAAATATACAAATTCCAAAATCAATACTGTAATTAAGCAATCGTTTTTTTCGAATATTAGTTTCCAATTTCCAATCAACAACAGGCAAATCTATAGGACATACTCGAACACATACTTCACAAGCAATGCATTTATCAAATTCAAAATGGATTCGACCGCGGAAACGTTCCGATGTTATTAATTTTTCATAGGGATATTGAATAGTTACAGGTAAACGATTTGTGTGGGATAAGGTAATCATGAAACCTTGACCAATATACCTTGCAGCTCGTAGGGTTTGTTGACCATAATTCATGAACCCAGTTATCATAGGAAGCATATTGTAATTATCTCTGAATAATTTTATCTTTGTTTCTTTCTCTTGTTTAAAACAAATAATGAATATATTGGATTCATTTTCAATTTAGAGTGAGAAGAGTTGGAAAGAAGTTGTTAATAATAGATTACCAAGGGAAATAGGTAAAAGAAATTTCCATCCAAGATTTAATAGTTGATCCATTCTTAGCCTAGGTAAAGTCCATCTTGTTGCGATAGAAATGAACAAGAACAAATAAGTTTTAGCTAATGTAATAAAGATACCAATTGTTGTTCCAAAAATTTGATTCCTTTGAAATAGCTCCAGAATAGATATATACGGAATAGAAATATTCCAACCGCCTAAGTATAGAACTGTTACAAATAATGAGGAAATTAATAGATTTAGATAAGAAGCAACGTAAAATAAACCAAATTTGATACCTGAATATTCAGTTTGATAACCTGCTATTAATTCTTCTTCCGCTTCTGGTAAATCAAACGGTAACCTCTCGCATTCTGCTAGGGAAGAAATTAGAAAAATGATAAAACCTATAGGTTGACGCCACAAATTCCATCCCCAAAAACCATATTTTGATTGTGCTTCAACTATATCAACTGTACTTAAACTGTTAGATAATCCTAGTCGGCGATAACATTACTATTTTCACCGCTATTACAGAACCGTACATGAGGTCTTCGCCTCATACGGCTCCTCAGGGGCCATAAATAAATCTAAGGACCAGATTAGTCTCATTTAGATGGATATGATGTGTTCTAAAATGGATTAAATATATCTGGGGTCCCGAATTATACCAATGGAATTCTGTCTGCTCAAATTCTAAGAATAAAAGCGCTTCGGAATTCATCTCATCCTTTACAAATTTTAATTTCTATTTGTTGAGTAATAACTTAACCCTTTAATAAAATACTCCTTGTAAAAATAAAAATAGGTATTTCAGCCCATCGTGGTTTTCGATTACGAAAAAGAATTAGACATCCTATTAGTTTATTATTCATGACAGAAATTCTATTTTATTTTCGAAATATATGAAAAAAAATATCCTTGTTTCGTTCCTATTCTTCTTTCTTTTTTAGAAAAAAAAGTTGGTGGACTTATAAAAAATAAAGGATTATTTCGTTTCTGATAGTCATTACATTTGTCGGTGGATAGGAGCATACTCTGAATCGGAATCTTGGGGAGTACTGTCTGATCATTTCTACTAATTTCAAGCCCCAATTAACCTTCTTTTTTTTATCTTATGTTATGCATAAATATCCTTTTCAATTTGGTTAATCTCTATTACAAATTCTTTGTGTATTTTGGTGTTTCTAACCATCCACTTACTTTTACCTAATTGCCGCTCACTTTGTAATACATGTATGTTAATCTATATAACTGATAGTGAAAACGTCATCCGGTTAATATATTTAACCCGCTTCAAGGCAGGATGACTAATCAACCAACCTTGGGGTAAAGTGATTCTTACACTTATGTTTATTTCCGTTTAACCTTTCTACATAGGAAATGAGACTCAATTTTTCTTTTTACTGCTAATTTCTGAGCAGTTTTTTTTCACTCATATATAACTATCAAATTCCTTTTATTAAGATTAATTCGAAAGATAAATATAGATATTCCGTTTTTTAACTTATTCGTCTAGAAGAAACGGAATAGTCAAAATAAACGTTTATGTTTCAACGAATCGCACGTAGAGATATTGATAAAACACATAGAGTTAATGGTATTTCATAACTAATCGATTGGGCAGCAGCTCGCAGACCACCTAAAAAAGAATATTTATTATTTGATCCATATCCTGACATAAGAAGTCCAATAGGAGCAATACTTGAGATGGCAATCCATAAAAAAATACCGATATTGAGATCCGCTAAAACAAGGTGATTGCTAAAGGGAATTACTGAATAACTTAGTAAAATGGAGATAACTGCTATAGATGGTCCAATACTAAATAAAGGAGTATTTCCTCTAGATGGACGAAGATTTTCTTTGAAAAGTAGTTTTGTCCCGTCGGCTAGAGCTTGAAGAATTCCCAACGGGCCGGCGTATTCAGGTCCAATACGTTGTTGTATCCCTGCAGATATTTCTCTTTCTAACCACACAATTACTAGTACACCTGTTATGATTCCCAATACAAGAGAAAATATAGGGACAAATATCCATATAAGTCCATAGACCTCTTTTAAAGATTCCAATCTAACAAAAGAATTTATAGTTTGGACTGCTGTTGCATAAATTATCATTTTAACGATCAACTTCTCCCATAATTATATCTATGCTACCGAGTATCGTCATAATATCAGCCAATTTCATTCTTTTAACTAGTTCAGGAAGAATTTGCAAATTAATAAAACCCGGTGGTCGGATTTTCCATCTCCAAGGAAAACCGCTTTGATCTCCTATGAGAAAAATTCCCAACTCCCCTTTTGGAGCTTCAACTCTTACATAAAGTTCTTGTTTCGATAATTCAAAAGTAGGAGAAGGTTTTTTACTAATGAATCGATATTCAAAATCATTCCATTCTGGATTCCTTTTTCTATCAAAGCCCCTGCTTTCTAAATTCTCATAGGGACCCCCTGGAAGTCCTTCCAGAGCCTGTTGAATAATTTTTATGGATTCTGTCATTTCGCTAAGTCGTACTAAATAACGAGCTAATGAATCTCCTTGTTTTTGCCACTGAATTTCCCATTCAAATTCATCGTAAGACTCATAACGATCAACTTTACGAAGATCCCATGGTATTCCGGATGCGCGTAGCATTGGTCCGGATAAACCCCAATTTATTGCTTCTTCCCCACCAATAATCCCAACTCCTTCAACCCGTTCTAAAAAAATAGGATTTCGTGTAATGAGCTTTTGATATTCAACAACCTCTGTTAAAAAATAATCACAAAAATCCAAGCACTTATCTATCCAACCATAAGGTAAATCAGCCGCTATTCCTCCAATACGAAAAAAATTATGCATCATTCTCATACCGGTGGCAGCTTCGAATAGATCATATACAAATTCTCGTTCTCTGAAAATATAGAAAAAAGGAGTCTGTGCACCAATATCTGCCATAAAAGGGCCGAGCCATAACAGATGAGAAGCTATACGACTCAATTCCAGCATAATTACTCTGATATAGCTGGCCCTTTTAGGAACTTGAATATTTCCCAATTGTTCTGGTCCATTTACTGTTATTGCTTCTGTAAACATAGTAGCTAAATAATCCCAGCGCGTTACATAAGGTAAATATTGTATAATTGCTCGGTTTTCTGCAATTTTTTCCATTCCTCTGTGTAAATAACCCAATATGGGTTCACAGTCAACAACATCTTCACCATCTAGAGTAACAATTAAGCGAAGAACACCATGCATCGATGGGTGGTGAGGTCCCATATTGACTATCATAAGATCTTTTCCTGTAACTGGTCTCTTCATAAGTTTTTCCTTGATTCGTTCTGGCATGAATTAGATTGCTGAATAAAGAAGTTTATCAAAAAATTCAAGATCTAAAAAATTCACTAATTCACAATTTTTGAATTTAACGAGTTTTTAATTCCCGAATATTCAACTGATTAATTAATTCTTTATAACGTACTCTATTTTTTTTTGACAAATAAGCCAGCAGTCGTTGACGTTTTCCCAGAATTTTTCGTAGACCCCTCTGAGATAAATAATCTTTTCTGTGCAATTCCAAATGTGAAGTAAGTCTTCGTATCTTATTAGTGAAACTGAATACTTGAAATTCAACAGATCCCCTGTTTTCTTCTTTTTGTTCTTGAAATGAAATGAATGCATTTTTTATCATAAAAAGAAATCCTTCCCTTTTTAATATGAATTGAAAGATATGAATTTTACTGATCAGTAATAATAATGGTAGTTTTTTTGTACAAGGATCTGAATTTAATTATCAACTTCTTAATTCTTCATTTTATAAAAAAAATCTAAATTTAGATCTCAAAAAGGAGGATTCTGTTAATTTATTTATGGATCCGCTCTAATTGGTATCTATGTCATTGATTAAATTAATCTCATGTATAAAGATTGAATTTAAAACAATCCCTCATATTTGTGCATATAGTTGTTTTCATATACCGTAACTTATATATTATATATAGTAAAAAGGAGATCTATCATTAATAAATTGGAAATCGCGTATACATGCGTATTCTTACCATACTGAAATGATTTCCGTTAGTAGTATTAAACCAATAGCGATTCATACAAGCTAAATCTTCTAATCTAAAATTGGGCCAAAGAAAGGATTTTAAATTAATTAGGTTATTTTTATCCTTATCAAGATCTTTCTTTTTATGCAAAACTGTGGTCAAGTTTTGCATATTCTTATCAAATCGTGAATTTCTATCCCTCGCAGTTTTTTTTTTTAAGTTGAAACAAATTAGAATTCGAAATTCTCTACGTCGTTTAGGGGATAGAATATTTTCAGGGACAAAGAAATCATAATTATTTTTTTTTCTGTTTACAGTTTTGTTTTGATATTTTGTAATGGATTTTTCTATTTTTTTTTTATCAATATAGCTTTTTTTTTTGTATCTTTTACTTATTTTGTGTTTATTTTTATGAACCAATGACATACCTATGGTTCTATATATAATAAGTTGTCCATCGTTTTGTACAGACAAACGGATAGGTTCAATAATCAATATTCCTTTTTTCATTAATTTTGCAAAAGTGAAATTTTTCTCAATCATTAGAATGTCTAGGCTCATCTCTCCTCTTTCAATAGAAGATATCGCTATTTCGTTTGGATTTTTTAGTCTAACTAAGAGACAGTATACTTTTACATTATTGAGAATTTTTTGATTAAAAAAACAATTCCATCGCAATTGAAAACGCGAATATCTTGTGAGAAATAAATCAAGTTCCGCTTCTGTATTGCTTTTGTATTGTTTTTTATTTTTAGGTTTTTTTATCGTTGATTCTGCAAAATTTTCTTCAATATTTTTTTCTTGGTTTGATAGAGCTGATTCGGGATTTCTTTTTTTTTCTTTATCTGATTCAAGCTCTACTTGACCGGCCGATTCTTTTTCTTCTTTATTCAGATTATAAAATCGAAGGGATTTTTTTGCATTTGATGGTATAAAACCTTTTTTCTTTCGAGTGATCTTTTTATTAACATTTATGTTTTCATTAAAATTTAAAAGCAGTAATTTGATTGGTATGACCCACGGTTTCATTTTATATGTACTAGAAAATAAGAAAAATTCTGGAAAGAAAAAAAATTCAAAATTTGTTATACGATGATTTAGTATTTCTTCATTCATTCCCATCCAATCAAAAAAGTTTCTTTTTTGATTAGCAAGACCCGTCTTAGTTTTTTTATTAATTCTTTGATAATTCTGAACTTTAGTATTAATATATTTTTTTTTACTCTTGGTATCAACCCATGGCTCAATATTTACTTTTTTTGTAAACCAAAAGTTAAGAATTCTCCAATCCAAATATTTTCTATGCCGAATTTCCCCTATACCCCGAATATTATATTTTTCTAGAAAAGAAGAGACTAAACAATTATCTAGGGCAATGCCTATAGACATGTCAAAATTTGTTTCTGTAGAATGAATAGATTTATAGCAAAAAAGATTATATATAGAATCTTTTTTTAAATTATGTTTTGGATTTAATAACGAGTCGGCCTCAAAAAAATTTTGTTTTTTGTAATTATCAAATTTCTTTTTTTCATATGAATCCTCTTTGGTTAAACTTGGATTTAGAACTAGAGAATCTTTATTTATTTTCTTTTTCCAATTTCGGGTTACTAATCTAGCCCATGCAATCCGGGGTAAATTGTATTGATAATGACTTCGTAACCAGTTTTTCCATTGATTTACTTCGGAATTCAAAAAGGTTTTATTTTTCAATTCATAATGAAAGATTCCTTGTTCTTGAAAAAAAACCTTTATTTGATTCTTAACAAAAAAGGATGTTATGCATATGTTATATTCAAGAACAGCCTTTAATTTAGAAAAGTTACTAACTTGAATTTGTGATAATTTGTAAAATACATATGCTTGTGATAAAGAGCATAGGTCATAACTAATTTTTTTTTTATTGGATATTAAATTTTTTATAGTCGAAATAAAATAAATGGTATTTTTTTTTTTTTTTTTTTCTCCATTTTCTTCATTCTTGTAAATATATTTATCAAGAATTGTTTTTGTTGATTCAAAAAAAAGTTGTGTAGTAATTCTTGGAATATTAATGATACCTAGAAAAATAGCTATAGACAGTTGTTCGATGCAAAATTTTATAAAAAAAATGGATTTACGAATTAATCGGGTATTTTTTCTTTTGAATGTCTGCCAAAAATTTTTTGATGACTCCATTATTTTAGAATCATAACGCAGTTTGGTACAACTATTAGTTAGGTTTTGTTTTTCTTTTGAAATTTCTTCTATTTGATTTCTGATTGTCTTTATTCTATCAATCAAATTTTTTATTTTGTTTTCGCTAAGTGAAGAATTTGTCCACTCCATGGATTCTTTTTGAACAGATAGTTCATGAATCATTTGATTATTTATTATTGAATCTTTTTTAGTTTTATTTAATTCATATATTTCTTTCGGGCTAAATAATGGAATTAGATTTCGTTTTAAAAGGTCTTTTATTTTTCCTTTTATAAAAAGAAAGTTTTTGAGAATCCAGTTTTGAATTTCTTTTGCGACTTTTAGGAAAATTGTTGCTCTTTCTTTGAAAATCCTTACAGCCAGAGAACTCTTTGTTTTGATTCTTTTGATTCTTTTTTTTAATTCTTTAGAAATAGGTTCAAAAAAAGAGGGCTTTTTTTGGGCAGAACCAAACGGTAGTTCGGTTTCCATTCCCCAAACTGTTAAGAAACAAAAATCATTTTTTCCCCCTTTGTCTTTTGTTTTTTTTAGTCGAGCCTTCTGAGATGCTTGAAATTTAGATTTATGCCAAGGTTTAAGATAAAAAGGAAATAGGATTTTTATCTGAATACCATCCGTTAACCAGTTTCTTGGAAATTCTGTTTCGGATAGTTGAACCCCATTATAAGTACATTTAACATGCATTTCACGTTTCCAATCCTTTAAATCCTCGGACCACTCGGGAAATTGAAATAATAACATACGGACGCTATTTTTAATTATTATCAATAAAGGTAATATAATATATTTTCTAAGAATCGATTGAGTTACTAAGAGAGAACCTCTTATTATTTGAGCAAATAGGAAGCTATCCCAAGTTTCTGCAATTGCTATCCGTCTTTTTTCTTCCATTTTTGATTGTTCTTCTTCTTTTTTATCAATTTTTTTTTTTTTCCACATGAAATTTCTAAGAATTTTTTTTTCTAGCCCCCATATATCAAACGAAAAAAAAAAAAGTTTATCTATTCTATCAAAAAAAAGGGGGGAATGTACTTTTGCTTGAAAAAATTCCCCAATAACTGTTTTACGCCTTTGGGAACGCATGGATCCTTTAATTAGCTCTCGACGAAAATCAGATTGTTGTGAATAACGGATCAAAGCCATTTCATCGTTTTGATCAGAATTTTGATTATCTTTGAGATTAGTATAAATCTCGTCATGTGGCTCTTTATCAGTAAAAACCACTACACGTTTTGCTTTTCTTGAACGAATTCCAGGCTCCATTGGTACATTTTCTTCATTTTCGCCTTGCAATTCTTCCAACTCACTTATTAATTTGTATGACCATCGAGGAACTTTTTTATTGATTTCATGGAAATCACTAAAATTTTTTATAAGAGTTTGATCGTTGCTATCAGTTCTAACGATATCAAATAAAAATTTGAAAATTTT